TGAAGAAAAGACTTACTATCTTGGGGATCTGATACTACACCGCTGCTCAAAACCCTAGGGGATCGACTTTATTACATAAGTAGATTCCTAATCTTTCTCTCATGATATAAGTAAGCAGTTCTTATTGTATTGGTCCAAAACCTCTCTCTAATGGATCTTTACGGTGCTTCTTCTATCAATTAGATCTTTTATCCATAGAAAAAAGTATCTAGGCATATCTATTTCTTCATATTTCGACTTCTTATGAAGTTTTTTTTGCTACAGCTGATAAAAATCGTTGTTTTGGACGATATATATGTAGAAAGCCTATTTTTTTTAGTATTTCTTAGCGGATTTGCTCGTTCTTTTCTTTTTGATTTCTATAGTGGAGATAGTCGCACGTAATGACAGATCACGGCCATATTATTAAAAGCTTGAGGTAAGAAGGGGTTTCGTTCGAGTGCCCGAAAATAATATTCTAAAGCTTTCGTATGTTCTCCGTTACTTGTGTGGATAAGGCCTATGTTATAAAGTATATAACTTCGATCATAGGGATCAATTTCCAGTCGCATAGCCTCATAATAATTCTGTAAAGCTTCTGCATAATTTCCTTCCGATTGAGCCGACATCCGTTACGGTCGTCATTCAGTTCAAAGAATCTCCGTTCCAGAACCGTACATGAGATTTTCACCTCATACGGCTCCTCGTTTATGTGTATAATGAAATGAGAAAAAAAAATAAATACATAGAATCAAAAAAGATTGCAGTATTCTCATTATCAACCTGAGCAGGGCTAGTGTTTTTACAAGAAATCTCTAGCCAACCTTCCTGTAAAAGATCTTTTCTTAACATCAAGTAAAGTATGTTGTTACTGGATAAAAAAATAAGGTAACTCCAACAATGTCTTTGTCCTCAACGCCGCTAAATTTCCCGGAATTAGTCACTTCAACAGTCTTCGATGGTTATATGGGTATCCAAAATACGAACGAGATGGATGTTTGTTGTCCCAACCATTCTTGTTAGTTCCGATCCCGAAAGGGAACGAAGGGGGTTTTTTTTACAAAGTTTTCTTTCGTGTTGTTGATTTCTAAGCGTAGTGCTTCTTCCCCCGGCCGCCGCCTATTGGTACTAGTGAAGTAGGGTTGACCTAACTCCATTAGGTATAGGTATAACCTTTCGCTTAATACTATAAAAAACCTAAAATTGAAGCATATGAGGCTGCATTAATCGGGGATACACGACAGAAGGAATTAATCAATCGTTTTATTTACAAATTTCACCTTCAGCAAGCGTCGGTTTTTTTCAATTTTTTTCTTTCTCTCCGAAGACTGTGTCTTTTTCCTCTTTTTCCTAAGACTGAGATTGAGATCGGTAAATGTAAAAAAAAAAAAAAAGATAATCAAATCGCACCATCTCTGTAATAAGTGAATGCCTCTTTTTCTCCTGAAGTTGTCGGAATTATTCGTAATAAGATATTGGCTACAATTGAAAAGGTCTTATCAATAAAATTTCCATTTATCCGAGATCTAGGCATAGGCAGCAATCCATTCTATAATTTATTTATCGCGCGAGAAAAGAAAATAATCCCACAAACAAAGGAACTGTAAATACCGTACGAAATAACGTAAAAACAGACTCATTAATTTTTATAGTTCGAAGTGATTGCATGCGCCTATTCCCCAAAATGGAATATGAATGACTCACTATTCACCCGGTTTCTGGGCCATAATCATTATGTAGGAGGGAGAGATGGCCGAGTGGTTCAAGGCGTAGCATTGGAACTGCTATGTAGGCTTTTTGTTTACCGAGGGTTCGAATCCCTCTCTTTCCGTTGATGATTTGGTATTTTTTTTTGAACTTTTGTAGTTTCTTTTGTTTGTTTTTTTCTTTAGTTTGATTTTTTTTACTCCCTCTATTTACTAGTTAAAAATGTCAAATAGATAAAATAAAATCCTAAAACTATTTCAAAATCCAGCCTCAGCAAGAAAAACAAAACACAGAAAACTAAAAATATTTTTTTATTCTTCCCGTCCTGGATTACGCCCTGGATCGTTAGATAGGAATCCGAAGATGAAAAGAGAAACAAAAAATATAACTACCGTATAAACAAATAGTTTTAGAGTAAGCATTACAAAATCTCCAAGATAATTAAAAAAAAAAAAAAAAAATTAAAAACGACAGAGAAAGAGAATAGATTCTCTTATATTACACATTATGTTTCTTTTGATACTAAGTTTCTAAGAACTGAAGTGTTTTTGAGGAAATAGAAAAAAATTAGGAAATTTATTTGTAGTAAGAGTCGATCCCTTTATTACTATTATTACTATTACCAAAAATTGTCTTTCAAATCCACAATCTTTAGGTATTGGTAGTGACTCAAATCTAATAATAGGTAATAGGATTGGGATTTCTCAATGGAAAAAACGTAAGAATCGGGAAATGATAAGATGGACCAGATTTTTCTTGTCTATCCAAAAATTTCACTATTTGAATCAAGGATTCACACTGTAAGACTTATCTGAGCTTATAGCTTATAAATTAATTGTTAAAAAAAATGTCCGAATTCTTGTTTTCGAATAAAAATTAAATAATAATAAATTCAATTCTGAATTTTTAAAGGACATTATTCAAATTATAGATCTCATCGAAAACTTACAGCAGCTTGCCAAACAAAAGCTAAGAGAAAAAAGAGTAGAGGTATTACTGGCATAAAATCTACAATTGGATTTAAAAAAGCGTAGGCTTCGGGTAATTTCGCCAAGAAAAAACTACTTGAATAAAGGGTAGAGTGAATACAAATACAGACCAAACTAAAGATATTCAGCATAACAACCATTTTGTTCTTTAAGAAAATTAATTGTATTTTTGCTTTTTTTTTTTTTATTTATTTATTTGTATTAGATATGTATATATATGTATAATTTTTATTAAAATTTTTAATCAATCAATTAATTCTATAGTCTAAAAATTCTAAATATAGATATTAATTAATAGGAATAATTAATTATAAATTAGCAATACTAAAAAAAATGAATCAACTAAGGCCAGACTCCCAAACAAATTCCTTCTTTGATTTGAACTTACCCAGTTCAAAATATTTTCAAAAAAAAAAAAATAGAAGAAATTAAATCATACTTTCATACAATATCTTAATTGAATTCTATGTAATGATCAATAATTTTTCAGTTTAATTAAAATTCTACATCTGCGCATATTAAAATACTAGCAAGAATTTTTTATTCCATTTCTATAGATATTTTTGGAATTGACGAACAGCCAATACTAATCATAGTGTTTATTAGTGGCGAATCGAAAATGGGGCGTGGCCAAGCGGTAAGGCAACGGGTTTTGGTCCCGCTATTCGGAGGTTCGAATCCTTCCGTCCCAGAGTATAATATCCAGTCATGATGGATATTATATTTGTTTGAATACAAATTGGTATATCAGAATCAAAAAAACCCCTTTTTGTTTTTATGGTAATTGTAATCACTGTGGATAATAATTGTATAAAAAAAATATTTTATTTTTATTAATATATTAATTAATAAAAATTAATAAAAATAGATTTCTTATTCTTAATTTCTTCTATTTTTTTTTTTTTTTTAATATTTTTTTGTATCTTTTTGAAGAAATTTATTTTGACTATTTGATTTTATAAACTATCCAAATCGATCCAAATAGACTAACTAGAAAATCTTTTAGTCATACAATATACAATATCGAATTAATTTGAATTTTTTTGAGACTCCTTCACTTTAGAAATTGTCTATTCATATAGAAGGAAAACCTAGAAAGAAGTAAAAAGGATAGATTATTATGTATCGATTGAATCAATGACTATTCACGATTTCATATAATTGATAATTGAATCAATTACATACCGGATCCAAACTAAAGGAATGTTATGGTAAAACTTCGTTTAAAACGATGTGGTAAAAAGCAACGTGCGACTTGAAAGACATGATTAGATTAGCTGTGGATTCTTAATCCGCTATTTTTTCTAGTATATAGAAATCGGGGTGCTCCTGGCTCGACATCGTTTGTTCTGTTCCATTAGAACTCGTTGTTTGGGGGACGGGAGGGGGGTTGATGATGTAAATAGTACACGATGGAGCTCGAGTTGATTCATTTATCAGGGGCAAGTATCTAAGGTTAGTGAAGATTAATAAGTTAGAACAACTTCGTAAGTCTATTTTTGAGAGAGAAATCGAAAGGATCCAATTCGAGCAAGGTTAAAAAAAAAAGTCCAATTTGTTGGAATTGGTAAAACTAGTTCGATCAAAAGTGTATCCGTGGGAATCAATCTTCTATTTGTATAATTCTTTCGTTGAGATGCGAAAAATAAAGAAAATGGTATGTTGCTGCCATTTTTGAAACGATTATAGATCCCTGAAGTAATGTCTAAACCCAATGATTGAAGGAAAAGCTAAAGGATCCTGTAACAAGTAAAGACCGTTTTAAAATTGTCTCAACAATTCGATTAATTAGAATGAGGAAAAAAGAGATTCTATAGATTCTAAAGAGGACAGGCAAGAAAAAGGGATAGAGACCGCTCAATAAATGAAATACTTAAGCTAAGGGTTTTGTTTTCTTTTGAGTTATTTGAAAGTTATTTAATTTGAGTTATGAGGTTGCGAATACGAGGAGTTCTTTTTTTTTTCAGAAATAAAAAGAATAAAAAAAATACTTAAATCATAGGCTAATTGATTTGATGATTTTTTTTATCTATTTAACATCATATAATTTTATAAATAGACACTATTTATTTTTCATTTTCTCGAGCCGTACGAGGAGAAAGCTTCTTATACGTTTCTAGGGGGGGTATTGGTTATCTATATCTATCCCAATGAGCCGTTTATCGAATCGTTGCAATTGATGTTCGATCCCAAAGAGAGGGAAGAGATCTTCGGAAAGTGGGTTTTTACGATCCAATAAAGAATCAAACCTATTTAAATATTCCTGTTATTCTATATTTCCTTGAACAGGGCGCTCAACCTACAGGAACGGTTCAGGATATTTCAAAAAAGGCCGGTGTTTTTATGCAACTTTCCCCTAATCAACAAACGAAATTCAATTAATGAAATAAAAAAAGAGGGTGTGGATGACTTGTATATAGATTTTTAAAATTCTTTTCTCTTTTATACCCCCCCGTTCTCTTGTTCTATTGATACTTAAATGATACTTAAATTTTGATTTCTTTTCTTATTGTTGCCATAGAATACTGTTTTCTATAGCCACAAAAATTGATTTTTATCGATCTTCAAAATGAACATAACTCCCGAATGCAGTGATTTTTTTAGTAAATAAAAACGAGATAAAATATTTTAAATAGACTATTTATATGATATGATTTTTCATTGAATGACTATTCATCTATTGTATTTTTATCTAAATAGAGGAAAAAAGCTCTATGGAAAAAGAGTGGTTCAATTCTATGTCGTTTAATAGGGAATTAGAATACAGGTGTGGGTTAAGTAAATCAATGGAGGGTTTCGGTCCTATTGAAAATACCAGTGTAAGTGAAGACCAAATTTTAACGGATATGGATAAAAACATTCATAGTTTGAATGCTAGTGACAATTCTATTTATAGTAATAGGGATAGTAAAAGGAACAATTATTTCATATATTTTGATAGTGAGAATCAAATTTTAGAGATTGACAATGATAATTCTTTTCTAAGTGAACTGGAAAGTTTTTTTTCTATTTATAGTTTTAATAATTCTAGCTATCTCAATAATGTCTCTAAGAGTGATAATGATCATTCCATGTATGATACTAAATGGAATTGGAATAATACCATTACTAGATGCATTGAGAGTTATCTTCGTTCTCGAATCTGTATTGATAGTTACAATTTAGGTAATAGTGACAAATACAATGACAGTTACTTTTATAGTTACATTTGTGGTAAGGGCAGAAATTGGAGTGAAAGCGAGAGTTCGAGTATAATAACTAGCACGAATGATACAAATGATAGTGATTTAATCCAAAGAGAAAGTTCTAATGATCTCGATGAAACTCAAAAATACAAGCATTTGTGGGTTGAATGCGAAAATTGTTATGGATTAAATTATAAAAAATTCTTTAAATCAAAAATGAATATTTGTGAACACTGTGGATATCATTTGAAAATGAGCAGTTCAGATAGAATTGAACTTTCGATTGATTCAGGTACTTGGAATCCTATGGATGACGACATGGTCTCTCTGGATCCCATTGAATTTCATTCGGAAGAGGAACCGTATAAAGATCGTATTGATTCTTATCAAAGAAAGATAGGATTACCTGAAGCTGTTCAAACAGGCACAGGTAAACTAAATGGTATTCCTGTAGCAATTGGTATTATGGATTTTCAGTTTATGGGGGGTAGTATGGGGTCCGTAGTAGGTGAGAAAATCACTCGTTTGGTCGAATATGCTACCAATCAACTTTTACCTCTTATTCTAGTATGTGCGTCTGGAGGAGCACGTATGCAAGAAGGAAGTTTGAGCTTGATGCAAATGGCTAAAATATCTTCTGCTTTATATAATTATCAAACAAGTAAAAAGTTATTCTATGTAGCGATCCTTACATCTCCCACTACTGGTGGAGTGACAGCCAGTTTTGGCATGTTGGGGGATATCATTATTGCTGAACCAAATGCTTACATTGCATTTGCAGGTAAACGAGTAATTGAACAAACGTTGAATAAGACAGTACCCGAGGGTTCACAAGCGTCTGAATATTTATTCCATAAGGGCTTATTTGATTCAATCGTACCACGTAATCCTTTAAAGGAGGTTCTGAGTGAGTTATTTCAGCTCCACGCTTTCTTTCCTTTGACTCAAAATTAAAAATCAAGCAGAGCCTAAAATTCTTTTTTTGTTTTTTATTATATTCAATAGTCATTATTTATATATATATATATATATTAGCTATACTTAGTATAATTTTTTCAAATATACTTAGTATAAGTATATATGAATTCTAGTGATTATAGACTATCTTTATAAGACTATAAGAATAAGAAAAATATGAAATTACAAAAATTTTTGTTTTTAATATAACAATAAAAAAAATATCAGGTGCAACTATTAAATCGAGGTACCCATTTTATGATTAACTTACCCTCCATTTTTGTGCCTTTAGTGGGCCTAGTATTTCCGGCCATTGCAATGACTTCTTTATTTCTTCATGTTCAAAAAAACAAGATTTTTTAGATACGCTGCGGGCGGTAGAGTAGGGAAAATCTTATATATTTTTTAGCTCTGGAAGCAATTCGATGAATTACTACTAAAGATTTACGTCAAAATAGTGCTAGTTGATGAAAGTTACTTCGGAACCAAAGAAAAGTAAAGTTAAATTCATTTTCATTTGCTTGGATTATTTATTCTACCAATTCCAATAAAATAGAACTGGATCTAATATGAGTTGGCGATCAGAACGTATCTGGATAGAACTTATAACGGGGTCTCGAAAAACAAGTAATTTCTGTTGGGCCTTTATCCTTTTTTTAGGGTCATTAGGATTCTTGTTGGTTGGAACTTCCAGTTATCTTGGTAGGAATTTGTTATCTTTATTTCCGTCTCAGGAAATTATTTTTTTTCCACAAGGGATTGTGATGTCTTTCTACGGAATTGCGGGTCTCTTTTTTAGTTCTTATTTGTGGTGTACAATTTCGTGGAATGTAGGTAGTGGTTATGATAGATTCGATAGAAAAGAGGGAATAGTGTGTATTTTTCGTTGGGGATTTCCTGGAAAAAATCGTCGTATTTTTCTCCGATTCCTTATGAAAGATATTCAGTCCATCAGAATCGAAGTTAAAGAGGGTATTTATACTCGTCGTGTCCTTTATATAGAAATCATAGGACAGGGGGCCATTCCCTTGACTCGTATTGACGAGAATTTGACTCCACGAGAAATTGAACAAAAAGCTGCAGAATTGGCCTATTTCTTGCGTGTACCAATTGAAGTATTTTGAAAAAAAAAAATGTCTCTATTTTGATGGGCATTCTTTGGTTTCGAAATCCGACTAACTAACGTAATATTCATTATGCGAAGTGCTCGTTCGTGTATTCATCAAAAGGGGTAATTGTTTCGAATTTTAACAATTGATATCTTTTGAAACACTATTTTTTTTCGTCATTCGAATTGGCAGTGGGTTCTTTTGATTTCTTAATTATGTATTCTTTCAAAATTCAAGGACTAAATTAAATCTCGAATTGCAAAAAAAAACGTGGGAATAGATTTAGATATTTATATAATATATAGATATATATAGGCTCTACGACTTGTAATAGAACTTATGCTTGATAAAAATATTATTATCAGATAGAGTAGAGTTGACGAATGAGGTGAAGTTGAGTTCATTAAAGACGAAAAATGCCAAAAAAGAAAGCATTCATTCCCCTTCTATATCTTACATCTATAGTTTTTTTGCCCTGGTGCATCTCTTTCACATTTAAGAAAAGTCTGGAATCTTGGGTTACTAATTGGTGGAATACTAGGCAATCCGAAAATTTCTTGAATATCATTCACGAAAAGCCTATTTTAAAAAAATTCATAGAATTCGAGGAACTGTTCCTTTTGGATGAAATGCTAAAGGAATATCCTGAAACACGTCTACAAAACCTTCGTACCGCAATCTACAAAGAAACCATCCAATTGATCAAGACACACAACGAAGATCGTATCCATACGATTTTGCACTTTTCGACAAATATAATCTGTTTCATTATTCTAAGTGGTTATTCTATTATAGGTAATCAAGACCTTATTATTCTTAATTCTTGGGTTCAAGAATTCCTCTATAACTTAAGTGACACAATAAAAGCTTTTTCTATTCTTTTATTAACTGATTTATGTATAGGATTCCATTCTACCCACGGTTGGGAACTAATGATTGGTTCTGTCTATAAAGATTTTGGATTTGCTCAGAATGATCAAATTATATCTGGTCTTGTTTCCACTTTTCCAGTAATTTTAGATACAATTTTAAAATATTGGATTTTCCGTTATTTAAATCGCGTATCTCCGTCACTTGTAGTGATTTATCATTCAATGAATGACTGAAAAAACGATCCACTGATCCAATTATAAATATTATAAATAGAAAGTTTGGTATTTTGTACAAAAGCTAAACATTCAAAAATGGACTTATTCTTATTCTAGTTCGAGGAAAATTTTTTCAGTAAATAGCAGAATCATAGATAGGGAACTATGCCAGTGACCTACCTAATTTTATTGTATAAATTTTCAGGATCAATGATTGGACCATGCAAACTAGAAATGCCTTTTCTTGGATAAAGGAAGAGATTATTCGATCAATTTCCATATCGCTCATGATATATATAATAACTCGAGCACCCATTTCAAATGCATATCCCATTTTTGCACAGCAGGGTTATGAAAATCCGCGCGAAGCAACGGGCCGTATTGTATGTGCCAATTGCCATTTAGCTAATAAGCCCGTGGATATTGAGGTCCCACAAGCGGTACTTCCTGATACTGTATTTGAAGCGATTGTTCGAATTCCTTATGATATGCAAGTGAAACAAGTTCTTGCTAATGGTAAAAAGGGGGCTTTGAATGTGGGGGCTGTTCTTATTTTACCGGAAGGTTTTGAATTGGCCCCCCCCGATCGTATTTCGCCTGAGATTAAAGAAAAGATAGGTAATCTGTCTTTTCAAAGCTATCGTCCCACAAAAAAAAATATTCTTGTGGTAGGCCCTGTTCCTGGTCAGAAATATAGTGAAATAAACTTTCCTATTCTTTCCCCAGATCCCGCTACTAAGAGAGATGTTCACTTCTTAAAATATCCTATATACGTAGGCGGGAACAGGGGGAGGGGTCAGATTTATCCCGATGGGAGCAAGAGTAATAATAATGTTTATAATGCTACAGCTGCGGGTATAGTAAACAAAATCATACGAAAAGAAAAGGGGGGATACGAAATAACTATAGTGGATGCATCAGATGGACGTGAAGTGATTGATATTATACCTCCAGGACCAGAACTTCTTGTTTCAGAGGGTGAACCT